AGAATGGTTTCCATTACTTTGAGAAATGGATTCTTATATCAAACTATAGCTATTACATTAAAGAAGAAAAGAAACTAATAGAAGTCGAAGACGCAGAATGGTAGTGAATAGAGAGAAAGATTCTTCTGATTTTCTTGTTCCTGAAAATATTCTATCTATCTCCTAGACGCCGTAGAGAATTGATAATTTTCATGTCTTTCAATTCTCGTACTCGTAATTGGAAAGTTACGGAAGGAGACCCGTCATTTTGCAATGAAAACAACATATAAAACTCTGGAAAATTTCGAAATCAGGCCAAGCGTCTTAATACATATGCAAAAAAATTCATTATTGGCCCACCATTGATTAGAAGATTTCGCTTGTATGAATCGCTATTGGTTTGATACGAATAATGGCAATCCTTTCAGTATGTTAAGGATACAATACAGATGTATCCACAATTCATTTAGAGTTACTTAATAGCCTATTTCTTATACCATATCTCTATCCCGTGAAATTCTCGAGCCGAAAGATGGATGCATATGCTGTGTTTCATTTTGCTAAATGATATCAATTAAATGGTGTATCAATTCCATAAATTGGATATAGCAATAAAAAAACCAGCAAAATTCTTTCTAATATTTTAGATAGAAGAAATGTTTCCTCTATCTAAAATATTAGAAAGAATGTACTCTTCTATCCAAATCCAATTTGCATTGATAAAATCAATCCAAATTCCAGTAGTAGATGAATAATTGCAAATTTTTGTGTGTACGAGATTAGAATAACTTCAAAATAACTGACATAATTTTTGATTTTTCCTGATCAGAAAAATATATGAAAAAGAAAGGAGGTAGAAAAATTTTGGGATTTATGGTTAAAGAAGAAAAAGAAGAAAACAGGGGTTCTGTTGAATTTCAAGTATTTAGTTTCACCAATAAGATACGGAGACTTGCTTCACATTTGGAATTACACAAAAAAGATTTTTCATCCGAAAGAGGTCTACGAATACTTTTGGGAAAACGTCGACGTTTGCTAGCTTATTTGGCAAAGAAAAATAGAGTACGTTATAAGAAATTAATCAGTCAGTTGAATATTCGGGAGCAGTAATTTAATCGTTTGAATTTTTTTCTTTTTTTATTAGTAGTCTTATAGTAGTCTTAGATTTTGCATTTTGATGAGCCTCGTTTTGAGGAATTCATGGAATAATCCATTTTCATGGAATAATGAATTAAGGAAGAAAGGATATGAGTCTACCGCTTACAAGAAAAGATCTCATGATAGTCAATATGGGCCCTCAACACCCATCAATGCATGGTGTTCTTCGACTGATCGTTACTCTCGATGGTGAAGATGTTATTGATTGTGAACCCATATTAGGCTATTTACACAGAGGAATGGAAAAAATCGCGGAAAACCGAACTATTAAGAGATGAGGGAGATAGAGAGATGGTAGAAGGGGATAGGAAAGGGGAAGATATTTGTAAATTCCTTAAGTTAAGAAAGAAAAAAGAATAAAAATACGGATACATAGCATAAAAAAAAGAATAAATAAGACGAAATTCGCCCTCCTCCTACATATTTAATTTCTTCTCCTATACAAAAACTAACAAGACCCACTCCATTGGTAATTCCATCAATGACACCTTTATCAAAAAATTCCGTTAGTTCGGTTAATGCTCTTATACCGAAGGTAAAGACCCTAGTATAGAAAATATCTATATAACCGCGATTATATGACCAACTGTATATATTTTTTTTTACTTTATCAAAAAAGTACGAAAAAGGACTTTCCTTGTAAAAGGAATTTTGTAAATCCAAATTCTGAAAAAAAGAATAAGAGGATCCATAGAAAATATATGCAATGAATAAACCGAAGATAGCTAGACTTACAGAATAAATTGCATTAGTAAAAAATTCATATGAATTTATAGAAGAATTAGAACTTTCCTGGCTAAAGTTTATTGAGGGAGTTAACCACTTTGATAATATGGTTAACCCCTCTATTCCATTATCTGTCGCTCCATTATCAAAAGAGATTCCTATGAATCCAATGAACAAAGTAAAAAGCAGTAATATAAGAAGAGGAAATAACATAGTATTTTCCGTTTCATGCGGATAGGCAAAAGTTTTTTTAGCCCCAAAGGACGTACTAAAGGATCCTATCCTATTTGTTGTATTACCTTGAATTTTTGGTATATTTTGTGAAAAAAAAGAAACTCCATTCTTTGTTGTTGATAAAATGAAACCCCTATTCACTCCTTTGGGTATCCTTTTTCCCCACAAGGATATTGAATACAAGGGGCCCTCTTTAGTGCTACTATAATTTTGAAAATGAACGCGCAAATACCCATCAAATGTAAGTAAATATATCCGAAACATATAAAAGGCAGTTAATCCTGCAGTAAAGGAAGCTATTATTCCAAAAAAGGGCGAATATAACCAACTATTACTAAGGATCTCATCTTTGGACCAAAAGCAAGCAAGAGGCGGAATACCACAAAGAGAAAGTGTACCCCATAAAAAAGTGGATCTTGTAATTGGAATATATTTTCTTAAACCGCCCATAAGAACCATATTCTGACTTTTATCTGGTGAATATCCAACAAGAGGTTCCATTGAATGAATAATTGATCCGGATCCCAAGAACAATAAAGCTTTTGAATAAGCATGAGTGATCAAATGAAATAAAGCAGCTTGATAAGAACCTATACCTAAAGCTAACATCATATAACCCAATTGAGACATTGTAGAATAAGCTAAGCTTCTTTTAATATCTCTCTGAGCAAGAGCTAAAGTAGCTCCTAAGAAGAGTGTTACTGTACCTACTAAAGAAATTAAACTCATTATCAAAGGTAGAGATATGAAAAGAGGAAGAAGTCGAGCTAGAAGAAAAATACCCGCAGCAACCATAGTTGCTGCGTGTATAAGAGCTGAAATGGGAGTGGGTCCTTCCATAGCATCGGGTAACCATACGTGAAGAGGGAATTGTGCGGATTTCGCAACTGCACCAAGGAATAATAAAAAAGCACACAAAGTAGTAAGTAAAGAATTAATTCCATTATTAGGAATCCAGTTATTAGCTATTTTGAACAAATCCCTAAACTCTAAACTACCTGTTATCCAAAAAAAACCTAAAATTCCTAATAATAGACCAAAATCCCCTACACGATTAGTTACAAAAGCTTTTTGACAAGCACTCGCTGCGATTGGTCGTGTAAACCAAAAACCTATCAATAAATAGGAACACATTCCTACGAGTTCCCAAAAAAAATAAATTTGTATCAAATTGGAGCTAGTAACCAATCCTAGCATGGAAGTATTGAAAAAACTTATATAAACAAAAAATCTCAAATACCCTTCATCGTGAGACATATAGCCATCACTATAAATAAGAACCAGGATTCCTACAGTAGTAATTAGTATTAACATAATAGAAGTAAGCGGGTCAATCAAGTATCCAAATTCTAAAGAAAAATCATTATTGACGGTCCAAGACCATAGATATTGATAGATAGAACTTCCATTTATTTGTTGAATAGACAGTTGAACTGAGAATACCATAGCTATACTTAAGAGTAAAACACTAGGAAAAGCCCATATGCGACGAAGATTTTTTGTTGCTGTCGGAATAAAAAAAAGGCCAAATCCCATTGACATAATAACTGGAAGTGGGAGAAGAGGAATTACCCATGCATATTGATATATATGTTCCATAAGAAAAGAAGTTGCAATTTTTACTTGAAATTTTACTTGAAATTTTACTATAAAATAAAAAGGTTTCCGATTCACCAAACCAATTCTTATCTCTTTCTGAAGGAATAAATAAAAAGAATAAGAAAAAATACTGGAATTCTTAATTTTTTCAAAAATTTATTTCATTGATATAATCTAAAATTCAAAATGGGTTTAATTGGTTAAATTCAAAAAGTTAATCAAATAACTTCGTTACCTAATTATTACCTAAATAATTACCTAAATAAGGATATTTAGTAAAATAAAAAAAAAAGGTTGAATCTTTTTACTTTCTATTCATTTTTAGATTTCTTTAAAACATTAAAACAAAGATGAAGCAGCTCTCTTATTTCGTAACTGATTGATTGAATTCCAATGAAAAGAAAACCCATGTTTATAAAAAATTATAAAAGAGTTCTTACTTCATATAGAAATCAAATCCTAATGACTATAATTAACTAAGTTTAAGAATGTCTTGTTTAAGAGACTCCGTATTTTTTGTTTTGATGGGTATTCCATTATGGAGTACCATTCTGAACTTAATTAACTATTTGGATTCCCCCTTCTTTTTATCGACCCATCTTATTCTTATATAGGGGATAGGCTTCCATACCGTATATCTATATATGGAGTATACTGGATATATAAATATCTATAAATAGATTTAAAGGGGAAACCTTTCCATATATTCTATATTATTAAAAATTATTAAAACAAAGTATAAAATATATACGGAAAAAAATTCAGAATGTCAGTATCTTTCAGTATCTAAGTATAAATACTAAGAAAAAGAAGAAAGAAGGATTGATTTGCCACAATAGATGTCTTTCACATACAACTAGAAAAAAAAAATAATTTCCTTTTTGAATGGCTGTTCCAAAAAAACGTATTTCATTGTCAAAAAAGCGTATTCGTAAAAATATTTGGAAGAAAAAAACTTATTTTTCCATAGTACACTCTTATTCTTTAGCAAAATCAAGATCATTTTCCAGCGGGAATGAACATCCAAAACCAAAGGGTTTTTCGGGGCAACAACAAACAAATAATAAGTAATACGGTTTTGGAATAATCTGAATTGACCTATCAAAAAATTATTCCAATTACTTAAATATGAATAATTTCGATTAATTAATTAATGTACTTTTATGTGTTGAATTACTCAGTACAATATTGTTAGAACAAACTCCTCTGATATTATAGAATAAAAGTTTTGGTATACTATGTGCTAAGTATTCTTTTCCTATCAATGATCCATGAATTTTTCATAATAGAATTCTCATAATAAAATATGAGAATTCTATTATGAAAAGTAGAGTATTCTTGCAATAGTACTTACGACTTCCATTTTCTCCAAAATCATTGGTTTAATGTTAGTAAAGTAAATCCTATTAATATTAATAGGAGCATAAAGTTTGATTCTCTAAATTTTTCCTTTTATTGAAAGAATTCTCAAAATTTAAGGGAGAAACTAATTAGAAAAAAGGAGTTCCAACTCTTTCAAGCAGTCTTTCTATTAGGCACAGCAAGAGTTTATTGTAAAAAAAAATCGCAACGATACTACCAAACGAAGTCTATTTTAATGAAGACTCTAATGTTCCTAAATTTTATAGACTTTCCCAATCTCGACGATTCCCGAGATAATAGCTATTATTCTTTTAAGTTACCCATTATTTGAAGTTAGCCGCCATGGTGAAATTGGTAGACACGCTGCTCTTAGGAAGCAGTGCTCAAGCATCTCGGTTCGAATCCGAGTGGCGGCATTCTCGAAAAAGAATACAATAGATTAGAAAATGGATTCAATTCGAAATTTACAATTTTGTAATGAGACCTTCCCCTTATGCTATTTGCAACTTTAGAACATATACTAACTCATATCTCTTTCTCAACCATTTCTATTGTGATTACGATTCATTTGATAACCTTATTAGTTCGTGAACTTGGGGGATTACGTGATTCGTCAGAAAAAGGAATGATAGTTACTTTTTTCTCTATAACAGGATTCCTAGTTTCTCGTTGGGCTTCTTCGGGACATTTTCCATTAAGTAATTTATATGAGTCATTGATCTTCCTTTCATGGGCTCTGTATATTCTTCATACCATTCCTAAGATACAGAACTCTAAAAATGATTTAAGCACAATAACTACGCCAAGTACTATTTTAACGCAAGGCTTTGCCACATCAGGTCTTTTAACTGAAATGCATCAATCCACAATACTAGTACCTGCTCTACAATCTCAGTGGTTAATGATGCATGTCAGTATGATGTTACTAAGCTATGCAACTCTTTTGTGCGGATCCTTATTATCTGCCGCTATTCTAATCATTAGATTTCGAAAGAATTTCCATTTCTTTTCTAAAAAGAAAAAAAATGTTTTAAATAAAAAATTTTTCTTTAGTGATTTTAATGCAAAAAGAAGTGCTTTAAAAAGCACCTCTATTCCTTCATTTCCAAATTATTACAAATATCAATTAACGGAGCGTTTGGATTCTTGGAGTTATCGTGTCATTAGTCTAGGATTTACCCTTTTAACCATAGGTATTCTTTGTGGAGCAGTATGGGCTAATGAGGCGTGGGGATCCTATTGGAATTGGGATCCTAAGGAAACTTGGGCATTTATTACTTGGACCATATTTGCAATTTATTTACATAGTAGAACAAATCCAAATTGGAAGGGTACGAATTCGGCACTTGTAGCTTCGATAGGATTTCTTATAATTTGGATCTGCTATTTTGGTATCAATCTATTAGGAATAGGTTTACATAGTTATGGTTCGTTTACATTAACACCTAAATGATTACATAAAATGAAACCTTCATGAAATGCACGTTTTTACTTTTTTGTTTTATTTGAGAACCCTTTGAACGCCCTCTCAAAGGGTTCTCAAATAAAACAAAAAAGATCTAATTAGACTTTTTTTTTACTTTTTTCTGCATTAATAGTAATAGAGCGAACTAATTAAAAAAACCTATTTAGGATAATAATTGGATAAGAGAGTCTCTACCCTGTCAACGGATAGAGAGAGAACTAAATCTGGATAAATACCAATACCTATTACTGGTAAAAAGATACAGATTAAAATAAAAAGTTCCCGTGGTCCAGAATCCACAAAATTTGCGTTTGGAACATTAAATAGCTTGTATCCATAGAACATCTGGCGTAACATAGATAATAAATAAATAGGGGTTAATATCATTCCAATTGCCATTACAAAAGTAATTAGCATTTTTGGCATTAACAGAAATTTTGGACTAGTAATTAGTCCAAAAAAGACTACTAATTCTGCGACAAAACCACTCATTCCTGGTAAGGCAAGAGAAGCCATTGAAAAGCTACTAAACATAGTAAAAATTTTCGGCATTGGGATAGATATTCCCCCAAGTTCTTCGAGATAAACAAGACGCATTCTATCAGAAGCCGTTCCTGCCAAGAAAAAAAGTGTAGCACCGATAAATCCATGGGATAATATTTGTAAAATAGCTCCATTGAGTCCAATGTTGGTTATGGAACCAATTCCTATAATTATGAAACCCATATGAGATACGGAGGAATAGGCTATTCTTTTTTTGAAATTTCGTTGACCAAGAGAAGTTGAAGCTGCATAGATTATCTGGATAGCTCCTATTATTACCAACCAGGGCGAAAATAGATAATGAGCATGAGGTAACAATTCCATGTTGATACGAATCAATCCATATGCTCCCATCTTTAATAAGATTCCCGCTAAAAGCATACATGTACTATAATGAGCTTCCCCATGGGTATCTGGTAACCATGTATGTAGGGGTATAATCGGCAATTTGACAGCATAAGCAATAAGGAAGCCAAAATATAAAAGTATTTCCAAGGTTGCTGGGTATGATTGATTAATTAATCTTTCCAAATCTAATCCTGGTTCATTGGAACCATATAAGCCCATACCCAGAACTCCGATTAAGAAAAAAATGGAACCGCCTGCAGTATACAAAATAAATTTTGTAGCTGAATATAAACGCCTCTTTCCCCCCCACATGGATAAAAGTAAGTAAACAGGAATTAATTCTAACTCCCACATGATAAAAAAAAGTAAAAGGTCTCGCGAAGAAAATAATCCTATTTGACCACTATACATTGCGAGCATCAGGAAATAGAATAATCGCGAATTCCGGGTAACTGGCCAAGCTGCTAAAGTAGCTAAAGTAGTGATAAATCCTGTCAATAAAATAGATCCTACTGAAAGTCCATCGATTCCCAATCTCCAGTGAAAATCGAGGATATCTATCCATTTATAATCCTCCTTTAGTTGGATTAAGGGATCCTCCAGTTGGAAATGATAACAGAATGCATAAGTCATTAGAAGGAATTCTAATAAACAAATGGATATAGTATACCACCTAATGATTTTGTTTCCCCTATGGGGTAAAAAGAAAATTAATAAACCTGCAAATATCGGCAAAACAACAAGTATTGTTAACCAAGGAAAATAACTCATGATAAAGTGATAAAGACAAGATACGTTTTGACCAGAAAAGCCCGTGCTTGATTATTTCAAGCACAGGCTTCTTCGGTAAAGAGGAATCAGACGATTCGAATGCAGTTTTTTGTAACGTATCAATAAGATAGAGCCATGCTACGGGTTGTTTCAGGTCCTAAATAAACGCGGACACTTAAAAAATCTGTCGGGCAGGCGGATTCGCATCTTTTACAACCCACACAATCTTCAGTTCTCGGCGCAGAAGCAATTTGCTTGGCTTTACATCCATCCCAAGGTATCATTTCTAATACATCTGTTGGACAAGCTCGTACACATTGAGTGCATCCTATACATGTATCGTAAATTTTTACGGAATGTGACATTGGATCTATAAATTTTTCTTTTCAACATAAAATTTTTCGATCTGGTAAAAATGAAATTAGTACTATCATGAGTCATATGTATTGTAGACACCAGACGAAGCAATGGTTTATCCAAACCTCAAAAAAAATATATATATATATTTTTAATCCGTTTGTGAGAAAGCGTGAAAAAAGCCAAGAGACTTGAATTTTTGACTTCAATAATCAGAATTATACGAATTGTACATACGAATTCGAATTAGCCAATAAATTGGCTATCGTCTTTTCAATATAAATTATTGCAATATTAAAATTGCAATATCAATGAATTACAAAAATTCATTTAAGTGAAAAAGAATACTATGCAATAACCTATTAAAAAAAAAATGTATATTCTCAAATAATACTAAGAAAATAGTATAGTATTGATTTCCATTCATCTTAATATTCAATATTATTATATATGCGCCTTTGTTTATAGGATTGTATGTCTAATTATTCAATAAATTAGATTGATTGACACGAGTTGATTTCCTATTACGATGGATGGAAGAAAGAATGGATAGTCCAATAGCGGCCTCAGCAGCCGCAAGGGCTATAACAAAAATTGCAAAAATGTCTCCTTTTAATTGGCGACTATCAAATAGATCAGAAAATGTTACGAGATTTAGATTAATTGAATTCAGTATAAGTTCAAGACATATTAGAGCTCTAACCATGTTTCGACTTGTGATCAATCCATAGATACCAATCGAAAATAAATAGACACTCAAAAAAAGTACATGCTCAAACATCATTAATTAACTCCTTATAAATCTTGATTCATTTCAATATGAGGACAAGAATTGAATCGATTCAATTAATTACAATAGAACAATTACACAACAAAAGAGAAAAGAAAGAAGGTATTTGTTGGCAGTAGATCGGTTTTACTAAATCAAAATTTTGATTCTTTAGTTATTTATTTTAGATTTGCAATTCTTAGAATTTTTACTATTTTAAAGTTTTCTTATTGCCGAGCCATAGTAATTGCACCTATTAAAGAAACTAGAAGAATTATGGAAATGAGTTCAAACGGAAGATAAAAATCTGTTGCTAAATGAATCCCAATTTGTTGAACATTATTTATGAGACCCTGTTCTACTATTTGGTTTGATCTTGTAGTCCAAAGAATTCCATACCATGACGTATCTGGGATAGTAGTCATTAGTGAAAAAACAATAGTTATACAAACTAGTGAAGTGAACCCATCTCCAATAGTCCAATAATTCTTATCTTTAGACCATTCTGAGCCATTTACGAACATTACAGCGAATATGATCAAGACATTTATGGCTCCCACATAAATAAGAAGTTGTGCCACAGCTACAAAGTAGGAATTTAATAAAAAATAGAATAAGGATATACAAACAAGAACTAATCCCAGCGAAAAGGCAGAATAAATGGGGTTGTTAAGTAATACTACTCCTAGACCCCCTAGTAGAAGAACAAATCCCCCAAATAGCATAAGAATCTCATGTATTGGCCCAGGTAAATCCATTATGGATAAAAAGAAATTAATAGTATAAAATTTTTCATGAACTGACTAAAACTAAAGGATTCAAGGAAGGCAAAAGGGATTAGGATATTTTTTTTGGGTATAAGCTGTTATAGTTAGAAATTATATCACGAAAATCTAGTCTTATTTAAAATAATCAAAAATTTCGAATAAGCATGTAGTTATTCGTTTTTCTTTATAGTTAGTAAAGGATTATTCTTTTTTTATAACAAAAAGAAAAGAAAAAAATACGAATTTAGTAATCAGTAATCGTTCTTGAATTCGAAGATTTATCTTCCTCTATTTTACTTTTAGTAGAATTTCTAATTGTTTGAATTGTGTAATCTTCCATTATGGAGATCGGTAACCGACTTAAAGCAATTTGATTGTAATTCAATTCATGACGATCATAAGTAGAAAGTTCATACTCTTCAGTCATTGATAAACAGCTTGTCGGACAGTACTCAACACAATTACCACAAAATATACAAACTCCGAAATCAATACTATAATTAAGCAATTGCTTCCTTTTAATATCCTTTTCAAATCTCCAATCCACAAGGGGTAGATCTATCGGACATACGCGAACACATACTTCACAAGCAATACATTTATCAAATTCAAAGTGGATTCGGCCCCGAAAACGCTCCGGTGTAATTGATTTTTCGTAAGGGTAGTGAATCGTTATAGGTAAACGATTTGTGTGGGATAAGGTAGTTATGAAACTTTGACCAATGTACCGTGTAGCACGTATTGTTTGTTGACCATAACTCATGAACCCAGTTACCATAGGGAACATATTCATTCTAAATATCTATGAAAAAGATATGTTTCTTTCTCTTGTTTGAGAGAGCCTTTGTGTTGAAAATATTCTTACTGTTATTGTATTATCTTATTTATAGTGAAACAAGTTGGGAAGAGGTTGTTAATAATAGATTGCCCAGAGAAATAGGTAAAAGAAATTTCCATCCAAGATTTAATAACTGATCCATTCTCATCCTGGGTAAAGTCCATCTTATTGTGATAGAAATGAAGAGAAATAAATAAGCTTTAGTTAATGTAATAAAGATACCCATTGTCATTTCCAAAATTCCAACTGGGTTATTCATTTGGAAAAAATCAAAAAAGGATATATAGGGAATAGATAAATTCCACCCACCTAAGTAGAGAACTGTTACAAATAAAGAGGAAACTAATAAATTGAGGTAAGAAACAAGATAAAATAAACCATATTTTATACCGGAATATTCGGTTTGATAACCTGCTACTAATTCTTCCTCTGCTTCTGGTAAATCAAAAGGTAATCTTTCACATTCTGCCAAAGAAGAAATTAGAAAAACTAGAAAACCTATAGGCTGACGCCAAATATTCCATCCAAAAAAACCATACTTTGACTGTGCTTCAACTATATCAACTGTACTTGAACTGTTAGATAATCATAGTCGATGATAACATAACAGTTCCCACCGCTATTCCAAAACCGTACGTGAAACCTTAGCTTCATACGGCTTCTCTATGATCAGAAAAAAGAGAGGACTGTTTCGTTATTAGCCCCCGGGGCGCAGATAGAATTAGGTAAAATAAAATAGATGGCAAAGTCCTAAATTAGACCAAAGTAATTCTGTCTGCTAGAATAATAAAAAGGGCTTCTGAATTGATCTCATCCTTTATAATATAATAAATTTATTTCTTTCTTCAGTAATAACTTAATCTTGGAATAAAACACTTGTTATAGGAATTAAATTAATAAATTAAAAGATTTGGGTATTAGTTCATAAGGAATTCTCTATGAATATGGATAGAGGAAGGAAATAATTCAAATTTTTTTGTATTACACTCCACATCTTTTGTCCTATTCTTCTTTCCCTAGGTAGGGGGTATTAAAAATTTAAAAGAAAAAAAAGGGGTAAAGGGTTAATTCGTTCTTTATAGCCATTTCCTTAACAAGTGAATGGGAACATACTCTGGATCGGAATACGAAGAAAGTACTACTTGATAATTTCCACTAATTTCAAGTCCTTATTATGATTCCTTTTATGGGGTAAAATCTCTAATATCTTAGATTCCCCATTCTTAATCCTTTATGTACTTTAGTGTTCCTAATCCTTCACTAACTTTTGATGGATTCTTCTTATGATTATAAGTTATAGTAATAACTAGGAATATTCTAGTAATGGAATTCCATATCGCGAATCCTTTATTCTTGCCCGCTTCAAGATAGGATGACTAATTAAAAAATATCAATCTTGGGATAAAGAGTTTACACTGCTTATGTTTACTTCAACTTTTTTCTTGTACGTAGGAAATGAGATTTTTCTTTTTACTACAAATTTATAAGGTGTTTTGTTTCACTCATATAGCTATCTAGTTTAACTTACCAACCCGATAAAAGGAAGATAAATAGTTAATGGATTTTATAGGAAAAAGACCCTATTTTAACGAATCACACGTAGAGATATTGCTAGCACACAAAAAGTTAATGGTATTTCATAACTAATGGATTGAGCAGCAGCTCGTAGACCGCCTGAAAAAGAATATTTATTATTTGAGCTATATCCTGCCATAAGAAGACCGATAGGGGCAATACTTGAAATGGCAATCCATAAAAAAACACCAATACTAAGATCAGCTAAAACAAAATGATATCCCAAAGGGATAACTAAAAAACTTAATAAAATTGATATGACTGCTATAGAGGGTCCAATGCTAAATAAAGGAATATCCCCTCGGGATGGTAGGATATCCTCTTTTAAAAGTAGCTTAGTCCCATCTGCTATAGCTTGAAGCAGTCCCAGGGGGCCCGCATATTCAGGACCAATACGTTGTTGTATCGACGCGGATATTTCTCTTTCTAACCACACAATTACGAGTACCTCTATTGTGATTCCCAAAAGGAGGGTCAAAATGGGTAGAATCGATATGAGTCCATAGACTTCTTTTAATAATTCCGATTTCGAAAAAGAATTTATAGTTTCTACCTCTACCCTATCTATTATCATTTCAACGATCAACTTCTCCCATAATGATATCTATACTACCTAATATCGTCATGATATCAGCCAATTTCATTTTTTTAACTAGTTGAGGAAGAATTTGCAAATTAATAAAACCGGGTGGACGAATTTTCCATCTCCAGGGGAAAAGGCTATCATCTCCTACTAGATAAATTCCTAATTCACCTTTTGGGGCTTCCACTCTTACATAAAGTTCTTGCTTTGACAATTCAAAATTGGGTGAAGGTTTTTTACCAAGAAATCTATATTCAAAATCATTCCATTCGGAATTCTTTGCTTTCTTAAAGCGTCGGACTTCTAAATTCTCATAAGGGCCTCCAGGAATTTTTTCTACCGCTTGTTGAATTATTTTAATGGATTCCCTCATTTCACTGACTCGTACTAAATAACGAGCTAATGAATCCCCTTCCTTTTGCCACTGGACTTTCCAATCAAATTGGTTGTAAGACTCATAAGGATCCACTTTACGAAGATCCCATTGTATTCCAGAAGCTCGTAACATAGGTCCCGATAAGCCCCAATTTACTGCTTCTTCTCCCCTAATAAAACCTACTCCCTCAACTCGCTCTAAAAAAATGGGATTCTGTGTAATAAGTTGTTGATATTCAACAACTCCGCGTAAAAAATAATCACAGAAATCCAAACATTTATCGATCCATCCATAAGGTAGATCCGCGGCTACTCCTCCGATGCGAAAGTAATTGTGCATCATTCGCATACCTGTAGCAGCTTCAAATAGATCGTATATTAATTCTCTCTCTCTAAAAATATAGAAAAAAGGGGTCTGTGCGCCGAGATCCGCCATAAAAGGCCCAAGCCATAACAAGTGAGAAGCTATACGGCTCAGCTCTAACATAATTACCCTAATATAGCTGGCTCTTTGCGGTATTTGAATATTTTCCAAGAATTCTGGTGCATTTACCGTTATTGCTTCTGTAAACATAGTAGCTAAATAATCCCACCGTGTTACATAAGGTAAGTATTGTATAATAGTTCGGTTTTCCGCGATTTTTTCCATTCCTCTGTGTAAATAGCCTAATATGGGTTCACAATCAATAACATCTTCACCATCGAGAGTAACGATCAGTCGAAGAACACCATGCATTGATGGGTGTTGAGGGCCCATATTGACTATCATGAGATCTTTTCTTGTAAGCGGTAGACTCATATCCTTTCTTCCTTAATTCATTATTCCATGAAAATGGATTATTCCATGAATTCCTCAAAACGAGGCTCATCAAAATGCAAAATCTAAGACTACTATAAGACTACTAATAAAAAAAGAAAAAAATTCAAACGATTAAATTACTGCTCCCGAATATTCAACTGACTGATTAATTTCTTATAACGTACTCTATTTTTCTTTGCCAAATAAGCTAGCAAACGTCGACGTTTTCCCAAAAGTATTCGTAGACCTCTTTCGGATGAAAAATCTTTTTTGTGTAATTCCAAATGTGAAGCAAGTCTCCGTATCTTATTGGTGAAACTAAATACTTGAAATTCAACAGAACCCCTGTTTTCTTCTTTTTCTTCTTTAACCATAAATCCCAAAATTTTTCTACCTCCTTTCTTTTTCATATATTTTTCTGATCAGGAAAAATCAAAAATTATGTCAGTTATTTTGAAGTTATTCTAATCTCGTACACACAAAAATTTGCAATTATTCATCTACTACTGGAATTTGGATTGATTTTATCAATGCAAATTGGATTTGGATAGAAGAGTACATTCTTTCTAATATTTTAGATAGAGGAAACATTTCTTCTATCTAAAATATTAGAAAGAATTTTGCTGGTTTTTTTATTGCTATATCCAATTTATGGAATTGATACACCATTTAATTGATATCATTTAGCAAAATGAAACACAGCATATGCATCCATCTTTCGGCTCGAGAATTTCACGGGATAGAGATATGGT